TAGAAAAAAAAAGATTCATCATCTGTTACATCTACTCATCCCACGATTCCGAATCAACAGACCCCATTACCGAGATATGGCAACTCTTTTTGAAAGTCATAGTAATAAGAACTGTGTCGTCTAACTTCATTCACAAAGAAATGGTGTAAGCGGAAGGGAAGGCGTGAATCCTCGATCCTAGCTAGTTTGATCTGTCGAAATAAGGTTCCCGGTTGGCTTTGTATGAAGAAGCCTATCTTTCTAGCCCTAAGTGAGCCATAGATTGTGAGTGAGCTTTCGGGGAGTAGAGATCGAGCGTAGAATACCAGTGGAAAAATTCTTTCTTTATTCAAAAAAATTTTTGAAAGGAAAAAGCGGAAAAGACGCTTCTCGCAAGCAGCAACCATCCATAGCGAGAGAGATCCCTTGTCTTTGTCGCCTACCTATGTCTAGAATAGCACGATAGAGGCCCTAATCTATAGCAAGAGTCTAACCGCCTGCATTGATGGACTGAAGCAGGAATGAGAATAACCTAGTCTCCTTATGATTATGAAGTGAAGCAATGGAAGAGAGGAAACAGGGAACCATCTACAGCTTGAACACTCCTTCTTGCCTTTCAATCTCGACCTACGCTTGGAATAGTGGCTTTCTTGTAGTAAATGAATCAGAACATATAGATAGCAACTATCTCGAAATGGATAAGTAAGCTCCCCCATTTTTGAATGAGTATGGGTGAACCGCTTTCACCTACGACTTTCTCATCAGAGGTTTAAAGAGGTAGTGATTCTAGGACTAGAGGGAAGTTCAAGTCGACCAATGTGATAGGCGAAGAACTAACTTCTCTGGTGTCCGTCAAAGGATTCGGAGGTAGGGGATGACCTGTAATTAATCTGGCTGTTCGGGTTAAAGGGGAGGGCCTCGTCGAAATCATCGGCTTTCTGCCCAACGCCACGGCCGTGGCCCTATTATTTAAGAATATTTCCGGATGTATAAGGCCAGCATAGGCTGAGTCTAATTCACCATCCCGGGATTGAGTTCTGACCCTAAAATGCAACTATCATGCTTGGATGGAAGGAGCATTCAATACTATCGAGGTTGGACGGAGGCGCCTCTTATCGGTCGGGAGTGAGTTGTGAATTCTGGTGATAAGGCTTGTGATGTTCGATCTAAGATATTCGGGGAATAAAGATCCGGATAGAATTGTTGGCTTTCTCAATAGCTTTCTCGGCCGGAAAAGCAGCTCCTAATTCCTATCTCGGTAGCTTCATCTTCTTCGGGAGCTGAGAATGCTTCTGCTGCCGAACCGGGAGGGGCAAAGAGGCTTACATGCCTTATTTAAAAAATGGAAAACACGTCTTTCTGGGTGGGGGTATTAAATCCTTAACTTCCCTAATTTTAATTTAGTGAGAAAGCGCGTATACTTGAAGGAAGGCGGAATATTTCACCCCTCATCCGGAGTAGTTTAGTTAGTTGTCAATAGCTTGTGATTCGGAGTTGTCGACCCGTCATTTCCAGTCAAGTAAAGGAGCATCCCCCTCTTCATCGCAGTCGCTCAATACGTTGTATCGATAGAGTGACATTTGCCTTACCCCCCATGATCCCTCTACCCGAGGGATCAATAAGCAACCGGGTGACGGGCGAACTACATCTGTTCCAATTCCAGAGGCTTTCTCCGATCGAAGTCGGATCAAACGCAAATATTCGATTCCAGAGGAATCGGTTTTTGGGGAACCTCGGGCATTGGGTGTTCGAAGATTTCGATGCCTTCTATTCCGGTCAATGAGCCGATATTGTGAGGGAGCAGCTAACCAATCTCATTTCTCAGAGAAGTCCATCGGTTTAGAGATTAGTTCATGCTCTTTCATCCCCTCGTTCAAGGAGTCGGAGATGGCTTGGCAGCAAGCGTAGTGGCAGGCAGGCGATAGGATGTTAGCAGGATAGGCTTACTAAAGCTCGTGTAAACAATATTTCTAGGAGAGAAGACGGGGTGAGTTCTCCATCTCTCTTAGGAAGGTCTTCTGTCTTTTTAAAATTATATATATTTTTTATGTTCGAGATCGTCTCCGTGTGGTTCATCCTAAGTAGCTAATCGAGCTTTTGTCTCTTGGAATCGTATCATCCATGGCGAGGGTATCGTATAATAAGAGAACGGTTGCTTTTAGGAGTGATCTGTTCATCTAACTATAAATTTAATAAGAGAAGAAAGAGCAAGTAAAGTAAAATAGTACGCCCGGTTCACCAGGTTCTACCACTGTAGGGCCAAATCATAGTCAAAAGAAGAGTTTGATCCTGGCTCAGAAGGAACGCTAGCTATATGCTTAACACATGCAAGTCGAACGTTGTTTTATCGGAGAGATTTTAGATTCTAAAGTGACTCAGTTGGGTTCAATTCCCAACAACTCCCATGCTTTCCGTTGGTCAACAACCAACCATATACACCGCCAAAGAAGTCTGGCGTAAAACAAGACTTCTCAAGTCCTGCTTACCATAAAAAAGTGAGTAAAAGCAGGCGGAGCAGAATCTATAAAAAAAATACCAAATGGAACCAACTCTTGTCGTTCAATATCTACTTGAACTTGCTACTACGTATATGATCCCCTCGACTATTTGGATCGTTTCGACCTGGGCACTTTCCAGACGACTGCGAAACTTCACTCCAGAGAATTACCAGGCTCAAGTACGTGAGACTCTGGAAACCAATCTCATTGAGAAAATGAGCGATCTCCTTGATAGTCTTTATCGGGAGTATGGTCTGACCCCACCTACCCGTTCCGCCCCCTTTCCAAGGGTCATTCGGCACTTGCTTGACGAGAACCCGAATGAAGACAGGTTTACTTTATTAACTTTTATGTATAACAGCTTGCTCGAAAATGGGCAAGAAAGCGGGGTCTTCAGTCAAGTAGTTCACGCTAACTCTTTTGGGTGGCGGATGAGTAGGCCAGCATGAAAGTTCCATTTCAGGGAAGGACGACGTACTATGATACTTTCTGTTTTGTCGAGAGGAAGGATCCAAATGCCCCATCAATAAAGTGAGGGCTTTCCGGACCTTCCCCACCCCTCACTCCCCCTTTTTCAAAAAGAAGCCCCGCTCAACAAGGGGCCCCTCTCTGATAAGGAAGAAAACGAAAGAATCTCAGCTCATGCCCTGGTTTAGAATTTATCTCTTTCCCTTTATTTTTAGTTATTTTTTGAAACTTGTTCTAATCAAACTGTTTTCCACTACGGGGCCTTTGTTTGATCCCCCCCTTATGTATATGGATTCTATCGCTCCTAATCTCTCTTCCCCCCCTTCCCAAGAAGACCTCTTTAAAGAATTGGATGGGGAAGGGCAGCAGCAGGAAGATCCGAGTACACCGGACTCCGATTTGTTCGACCTGGGGAAGGAGGGTGATAGGATAACCTTTTTAGAGGATGAGATTTGCGATCTCTTCCATGAATTAAGAGAAAAAGAAAAAAGGCCCCTCGAAGACGAGCCCCATCGTATCCACCGGGCTATTGATCGAGTCCGGGAAAATTTGAGTGCTCCCGACAAAAAAGAAAGTGAGAATCTTGAAGTAATCGCAAAGGAGATAAAAGAAGAAAATCTTCTTACTAGTAGAGCCTATTTTTATTTCAATTTATACCTGGACTTAGACGTAAAAGATGATGTTACGGGAATTTCCGAAAATGAACTGAAAAGGGACCATGAGGGAGGAAGTTAAATTGAATTGAGAGTTTGCTGCTTCAGAGAATCGAGATTAAGTTGGTGTTAAGTGTACTAAGGTACAAGATTGAAAAGAATGCTTTTGCATTCCAAGTGCAAGTAAAAATCCCATGCTTTTCTTGGTTAACCGCCAAGCTACCCTCATTAAGTAAGACTGTTGGTCTTGCTAAAGAAAAGAGTCTTTAAGCTACCTAAACAAAGATAGCCTAAAGCGGAGCAAAAAAACGAAAGAATCTCAATTTTATGACAAATCCGGTCCGATGGCTGTTCTCCACTAACCACAAGGATATAGGGACTCTATATTTCATCTTTGGTGCCATTGCTGGAGTGATGGGCACATGCTTCTCAGTACTGATTCGTATGGAATTAGCACGACCCGGCGATCAAATTCTTGGTGGGAATCATCAACTTTATAATGTTTTAATAACGGCTCACGCTTTTTTAATGATATTTTTTATGGTTATGCCGGCGATGATAGGTGGATCTGGTAATTGGTCTGTTCCGATTCTGATAGGTGCGCCTGACATGGCATTTCCACGATTAAATAATATTTCATTCTGGTTGTTGCCACCAAGTCTCTTGCTCCTATTAAGCCCAGCCTTAGTAGAAGTGGGTAGTGGCACTGGGTGGACGGTCTATCCGCCCTTAAGTGGTATTACCAGCCATTCTGGAGGAGCAGTTGATTCAGCAATTTCTAGTCCTCATCTATCTGGTATTTCATCCATTTTAGGTTCTATCAATTTTATAACAACTATCTCCAACATGCGTGGACCTGGAATGACTATGCATAGATCACCCCTATTTGTGTGGTCCGTTCTAGTGACAGCATTCCCACTTTTATTATCACTTCCGGTACTGGCAGGGGCAATTACCATGTTATTAACCGATCGAAACTTTAATACAACCTTTTCTGATCCCGCTGGAGGGGGAGACCCCATATTATACCAGCATCTCTTTCGGTTCTTCGGTCATCCAGAGGTGTATATTCCCATTCTGCCTGGATCCGGTATCATAAGTCATATCGTTTCTACTTTTTCGGGAAAACCGGTCTTCGGGTATCTAGGCATGGTTTATGCCATGATCAGTATAGGTGTTCCTGGATCTCTTGTTTGGGCTCATCATATGTTTACTGTGGGCTTAGACGTTGATACCCGTGCCTACTTCACCGCAGCTACCATGATCATAGCTGTCCCCACTGGAATCAAAATCTTTAGTTGGATCGCTACCATGTGGGGGGGTTCGATACAATACAAAACACCCATGTTATTTGCTGTAGGGTCCATATTTTTGTTCACCATAGGGGGACTCACTGGAATAGTTCCGGCAAATTCTGGGCTAGACATTGCTCTACATGATACTTATTATGTGGTTGCACATTTCCATTATGTACTTTCTATGGGAGCCGTTTTTGCTTTATTTGCAGGATTTCACTATTGGGTAGGTAAAATCTTTGGTCGAACATATCCTGAAACTTTAGGTCAAATCCATTTTTGGATCACTTTTTTCGGGGTTAATCCGACCTTCTTTCCCATGCATTTCTTAGGGCTTTCGGGTATGCCGCGTCGCATTCCAGATTATCCAGATGCTTACGCTGGATGGAATGCCCTTAGCAGTTCTGGCTCTTATATATCTGTAGTTGGGATTTGTCGTTTCTTCGTGGTCGTAACAATCACTTCAAGCAGTGGAAACAACAAAAGATGCGCTCCAAGTCCTTGGGATGTTGAACAGAATCCAACCACACCGGAATGGATGGTACAAAGTCCTCCAGCTTTTCATACTTTTGGAGAACTTCCAGCTATCAAGGAGACGAAAAGCTCTGTGAAGTAAAAGAAAAAAAGGTCGCCGATTGCTACTAAGAACCTAACAGAACTTTTCAAAATTGAAAACGGATCAGTCGACCTGGTCTACGAATCTATTCTAACTATCAACGAATTCTTCAAATTTTAGGCGGGATGGGGATTGTAATTTTTTATACTTCTCGAGGTATAATGACAGACCGGGAGGCTAGATTCGAAGGAATCGGCGGATAAATTTTGTGTTATATATGGTAATCCTTCTGATATCCGAATTAGATCCTAAATTTACTATTTGTGAAAAAAAGAGAAAGGGCGGGTTGTATAATCTCACTCCTCCCCCATTAGTTGATACTTCAAGGAGGTTTTACCCGGAATTAAAGAAAAAAAATAAACTGGTTCACGTAAGAATGGACGTCTTGGTTCACGCAAGAGTGCACGTAGAATACCAAAAGGACTTATTCATGTTCAAGCAAGCTTCAACAATACCATTGTGACTGTTACAGATGTAAGGGGTCGGGTGGTTTATTGGGCCTCCGCCGGTACTTGTGGATTCCGGGGTACAAGAAGAGGGACACCATTTGCTGCTCAAACTGCAGCGGGAAATGCTATTCGTACAGTAGTGGAGCAAGGTATGCAACGAGCGGAAGTTATGAGGTCCTGGTCTCGGAATCCCATCTTCCAAGGTCAGGAGCCACGGAGCCAGAAGACCGTTCGACGATCCTACTTCTGATGTCATCCCCTTCTGTTCCCTCCCTGTTGAATATCCCAACTATTCTCTATCCAATTCCGGGATGGATCATGAAAGATTTTGTCTTGAGATGCCGATAAGGAATAGCCAGTTATAGAAGCGGGTGGCAGGGAATGAAAGCACTCCCGCGCTATCAAAGTAGAGATATTAGTTAGAGCTAGGGGCAGGCCATCTATTCCTGCTTGACTTTCTTCAAGATACGAAATGAGCAGCCGTTTTTCGTGACATCATATCACTATTCGGCAAGTCAACCCCGCTTACCGGCTCAATATATCTCTCAATAGATTCGCTTGCCACAACGACCGGACAGGATAGGAGATCGCCCAACCTTCCAATTTATCTTTCTGAAGCAACTATAACGGATGGGCAGCTTCCCTACCCACTGGGGATTTTTTTTCCCCGCTCCAACTTCGGATTCTTGGAAATCATCCCCGGTTCTATGATTTAAGGTTAGGAGTTTCATTCTTAGCAAGATCCCCAGCTATTGAATCTGTTGTCGTCGGCGGGGCTACTTCTTCTTCTTTCGAAATGAGAAGAATAGCGTAGTCAAAGTAGGCCAAGTCGGTAGCCTTTTCTGAAACTCTTGGGAGAAGGGCTGTAGGATTAGAAAAAGGCCTAACTGCTGTTGAAGGAATAGAGGCTGTTTCGGCTCTTGGAGTAAGGGGAGAAGGGCTTAGTGCCGGTGAAATGCTTTTTGAGACTTACCCCACTCAATGGAAATTTATTTAGGCAAGATCCCACGTCCAAGAATCTGATTCTGATTCTGCTTTCACTCTTATCAAGGAAGGAGGCCACCAAACCAAAGGGGAGGTCTTTGCTTGCTTTTCCTGTTAGAGATGCTAGTCTTTTTGTAATAACTGCTCTGAAGATGTTTTCAGGAATAAGAGAAGACGGTGCTCTTTCATCAGCTCTTTGGCTATTTGCTTGCGATAAAGAAAGAGTGAATTGATCCGAGCCAAGTAGTTCGGCTAAGCCGGAAAGAAAGAGTTAGATCCTCTTTGAGATGAAATGCGGCAATGTCCTAATCAAACCAGGCGCAAGGTCAATGATTTCGCTCAAGGCTCAAGGCATAAAGGCTCTTATTCCTTCTGGTCTCGGAGGGCCCTCGCTCTAAAGGGTTGATGGCAGCTATCCTGCTCTGTCAGAGATAATTGGAATGGAATTGGTGTGGTTCGCTAGCTCTTTCTTTTGAGACGAATGAATTCCGAATAAAGGAAGGCGGTCGTGATAGGGAAAGGCCTTTCCTTATTACCAGGAAAGAGAAAATGGGCCAAATCGCCTGCTAGAGAAGAAGCTCTTAGGGAATCGATCTAGACTAGATGAGATGCCGGTGCCATTAAACTAGCTGCCAGAACGAGTTCAAGAGATGAGGATCCAGGTAGTGAAGTCACCCTCGGGGGAAGAATCATTCCATTCACTTGTGAAACTGCTAAGAAGAATAGCTTTTCTCTGAATCCACCACTCACTCTCTTTCGGGTAGGGTTAACAAGAAAGTCAAAGCAATCTCCTCAACCTAGAAAGAGAACTCCGGGATCTTCTTTTTCTTCTTAAGAACCCGAAGGCGAACTAATCCGTCTTGGTGCAGCTCCTAGTCCTGATCGATTGGCTACCGGGTGTTCACTCAAACTAAAAAGAAAAGGAATATAATATAGAATCCGGATCCTCATCTCCTTCCCGCTTCAGTTTCACTCTTATCTCGGTTGCTAACCGGTGTGGGAGATGAAGCCAAGTCCTTTCCCTTCAAGGATCTAACTGCCACTCTTTCTAGTTTCATTCAACTGCCACTAACCCATATGCTTAAAACATCTCATTGGAGGTGGGATAGAGCTAATTCTGGGATCGATCGAATGTCTCTCATTGTGGTCTTGATTTTAAGCTAGTACAATCAATGATTCTGGTATGAATTTGGTAGTCATCTTGATCTCTTCTCTTGTCTGTTTTTTTTTTTTTTTTTTTGAATAGGTCTTCCCCCTTCGATCCGCGAAGTAGGCAAGCAGGAATCTCTCCCCCTTTCTGTTTATGGATAGAAAGAATATCCCCTTAGGAGAGTATTTTATGAGTTGACTGTAACCCGAAGGCTTCTTTCAATCGATCTAGTAGGTAAGAAATAAGATCTTCGTATAGTTAATGAATTAAAGCGAAACCACTAGGTTAGATCTCGTCTGTGATCCCTGGGCTTGTTAATTGAGAGAGAAACCCCTACTATCGATCGTGGCCTTCATTGAGTGCATTTTTGGCTCTTTGACATAGTAAGGCGGGAAGGCATGAGCAAGGCACCTTACAAGGCCTTTCACAGCTCAAATCCATGCATTAAGCCGCTAATCCCTTTTCTAGCAAAGTCCCAGCAGGCTACCTCATCGGGAAATCTAAATTCTTTCACCGAACCCAGGGGGGGCACGATGAATACATTGATTATCTGGGTCCGATCGTCGCTAGAGGCCCGTCGACTATAATACACTGTTCGAAATTGATTCGTTTCTGCCGAAACAAAACGGGATTGGCTATCTTAACCTTAGCAGTTTTGCGAGCAAACGTAGACGAATGCTTGCAAGACCAGCAAAGCCCTACTTATTAGGAGGGGACTCTTTGGCACCTTAGAGAAATTCCTTTACCTAGGGGATCAAGTGGTAGTTGATCAATGAACTAATATCTTTCGGTATAGGGCGAAGGTAAGGGCTTGGGCATGGCACGAGGGTTGTTAAGCTCACATCCGTTGTAAGACTTTGTAAGAAATGCTGGATTGTGCCCTCCGAGCAGAAGGTGTCCTCAGGGCTTAGTTGGGTTTGAGTAGAAATCCTGATTACGTCGAGTGGGGAGGCCTTAGTGTTCAACGCACCACGTCCATCCTTATGGAATCCATCTGGACAGCTTACCCTTAAACTTTTTCCAACCCCAGAGAAGAGAACTTCGAGGATACGCGGTAGACATGCTTTTCCCAATAATCTTCAAACTTTTTGCTTATGTAATGGGGGAGGTACCAGCTGATGTCTTTGAAGACATTCAGAAGGACGTTCGAGATATGGAGGGGTGCTTTGGGTTTGATCTGAGATGGGTTCATGCCAGGCTGGGTGCAGTGGCCAAGGCAAGATTTGATACCCATCATCTCGAGGAGTACGCCCAGACTTCAGCAGCGCTCGAGAAAGCTACAAGTGCATTGGCTCAACTTGAAGGAGAGTTGTCTCGGCGTAGTGAAACTGCTTCCGCCCATTTGGTGAACAACTCTGTTGCTACTAAAATGAAAAATTTTCCCCTCGAGGGAGTGGTTATTTTCCCGATGAAATCGAGGGCGCAAGTTTTAAATGGGTAGGGAGTTCCACAGCTGGAGCATGTATGAGGTTGCCATGTAGTTGACAAACCTTGCACCTCTTAACAAATGTTGCTGAATCTATCTCCATAGTTGGCCAATAGTACCCCGGGGTCATCAGGTGATCATATATCTTTGCGCCGCCAATATGTCCTGGGGCGTGGGCTTCCTCGAGAACCTGCTGCACATCCTCTCGAGGGATGGGGAGGATGGCCATTATAGCCCTTCCTGTAAAGTTATCCTTGCTTAGCAAAGAAGCGAAATGCCCTTTTCTTTATTCCAACTACATCTTTTGTTTCAGAGGGGAGGATTTTGTGATCCAGAAAAGAAATACAATATAGGGCTTTCTCCAGTCTTCATAATATAATGCTCTAAGGCACATTCTGCTGGACATGGGTAGAATTGACATTGGAGGCAAGTTTTCTTAAATTTGTTGGCTTCCTCCAATACTGCAGCTGAGAGTTCTGCTC